CTGTCCTGCATAAGAAAGAAAAGCTTACTATCTTTGGGATCTGATCCTACACCGCTGCTCAATACCTTAGTGGATCGCCTCTATTACATAAGCAGATTACTAACTTTTATCTATCTTCTATTATGTATGGCATAAGTAAGCAGTTCTTAATGTATTGGCCCAAACCTCGTTAATTGATCTTTACGGTGCTTCTTCTCTATCAATTCGATTTTTTATCCATAGAATAAAGTATCTAGGCATATTTTATTTCTTCATATTTTCGACTCATATGAAGTTTCGTTCCTTGCTACAGCTCATAAAAATCGTTGTTTTTGACGATGCATATGTAGAGAGCCTTTTTTCTTTTTACTAGAAGATTTTTTTGTCTTTCTTTCCTTTTATCTTTCTTTCTATAGTGGAGATAGTCGCACGTAATGACAGATCACGGCCATGTTATTAAACGCTTGTGGTAAGAATGGGTTTCGTTCAAGTGCCCTAAAATAATATTCTAAAGCTTTCGTATGATCCCCATTACTTGTGTGAATAAGGCCTATGTTATAGAGTATATAACTGCGATCGTAGGGATCAATTTCTAGTCGCATAGCCTCATAATAATTCTGTAAAGCTTCTGCATAATTTCCTTCGGATTGAGCCGACATCCGTTACGGTCGTCATTCGATTAAAAGAATCTCCGTTCCAGAACCGTACATGAGATTCTCACCTCATACGGCTCCTCCTTTCTATGCATAATGAGAATATTTCAATCGTTTTTGATTCCACGTATCGATTATTCTCATTATGAAATGAGCGGGGCTAGTTTTTTTGCACGAAATTTCTAGCCAACCTTCCTGCGCGGGAGCTTTTTTTAATATCAAACGTGTTGGTACTAGATAGAAATGGTAACTCCAACAATTTCTTTGTCCTCAACGCCCCCTAATTTCCAGGAATTAGTCACTTCAACAGTCTTTGATGGTTATATGGGTATCCAAGGTACGAACGAGATGGATATTTGTTGTCCCAACCATTCTTTTAAGTCCCAATCCAGATAAGGGGAAGGGGGTAAGTAATTTTTAACAAAGCTTTCGTCTTGTTGATTTCTAGGTGTAGTGCTTTTCCCCTATGCTGCCTATTAGGACTAGTAGAGTGGGGTTGACCTGTAATACAGAACCGATAGGTGTAACCTTTCGCTCAATGCTAAAATGGATAATGGAAGCATATGAGGCTGCATTAATCGGGGATACACGACAGAAGGAATTGTTCTATTTCTAAACTTCACCTTCAACAAGCGTAGATTTATTTCAATAATCTATAAAAATTATAATAGTTTTTTTCTATCCCAAATTTTTGTCTTTCTCATACAAAAGGCTGGGGTAAAAAAAGAATCAAATCACACCATCTCTGTAATAGGTAAATGCCTCCCTTTCGCCTGAAGTTGTTGGAATTATTCGTAATAAAATATTGGCCACAACTGAAAAGGTCTTATCAATAAAATTTCCATTTATCCGTGATCTAGGCATAGGTACCAATCCATTCTAAAATTCTTTTCATTCCCCCTAGGGGGAATGGTCCTACAAAGAAAGGAATTGTACAATACAAAATTGCATAAAAAAGATAAAAAAAGAAATTCAATATAATATAAATATGTATATCAAATAAAATGTAAAGATACGAACCCTCTACTACTACTCATATTCAAAGACTCAAATTGCTCCTTTTTGTTTTGCAGGAATCAATATTTGAATACAATTCGCATTCATCCAACGAAAACGTAGTATACCACTGGGCGGACTAGTCCTATTTAGTGAAAGCTGAAGAACCGCGGAATTTTTCCTATCGATTCGGGCGAAAGGCTTTGATTGAATTTTGATCCAAAGAGGGAGGGAAAAAGAATCGAATAATTATTCTTGTAATGTAAATAGAATAACTGTCTATTTTGTTTATGTTATGTGCATAGTGAGTCGAAACTATACAATCAAATAGACCCAGAATGAATCATGAATTTGTAAGTGATCTATGAAATAATCGATTTTTTGGTGAAAACTTTAATTAAAAAACGGAATTTTATAATTTTTCTGGAATCGGCGTTTAAAGGGAATTATGATCGAAAGGTGTTCATTAATCACAGTCTAAAAAAGAAAAAGCCAACAATCCGTTGATTCCTTCCAATTCATTGATTTAATCTCGTATCATCCCGTATAAATATTATATCAATATCTCAATATCAGAAAAGGGCGGGAACATCATCTTCGCAAATATGAACATCTTTTTACTATAGCCTTTCACAAGAAAAACTTTTTTATTTGAATCCCCGAGCCTTTCATTTTGAATTGAAGTAAAGATCTTTATCAAAAACGGGATATTTTTTTAGTTAGAATTGGTTAGTTGTACCTTACCTAGCCAACCCAAACTAAAATATGAATAACTCGCTATTCATTCTGTTCCCCGGTCATAATTGTTGTGTAGGAGAGGTGGCCGAGTGGTTCAAGGCGTAGCATTGGAACTGCTATGTAGACTTTTGTTTACCGAGGGTTCGAATCCCTCTCTTTCCGTACCTTCACCCAGCTCACCAACATCGTTGACCCTAACAAATCAACCAAGAGGTAGATCCTTCTTTCTATCTTTATATATATATATATTCTAGATATATATTAAATATAGTTTCGATTTCTAATTTAATTGCTGCGATATCTAAAATTATGGAATAAGGTCGGCAAGAAATAAAAAGATCTCTGTCAATCTATGCTACATGAATGGGAAAAATTCGGATCAAACTCCTTATCTTAAATAAATTTTGGTTGGCGAAGGGGGCTTATTTTTCCGAAAACTTTTCTAAACCTCTTTCTTTAAGGTAGGCTTAAGTCTGACGGGAATAATATTCTACGACTAGCAACTCGTTTATTTTCAAACCGACCCACTTATTATCTATTATTTGATTGACTACTCCTTTATATGGGAATGGGTGAAGAGTCAAATGTTTTGGCAATTCCTCGCTGTGAGATGAATCTAGATAATTTTGAACGAGAGCTTTGGATTTTTGCTTATCCCTCGCCATAACAATATCGTTGGGTTTGCAACGATAACTTGGTATATCTACTATACGACCATTAACTAAAATATGTCTATGATTAACTAATTGGCGGGCTCCAGGAATAGTCGGAGCCATACCCAACCGAAAAAGGATGTTGTCCAAACGCATTTCAAGTAATTGGAGTAAAACCTGACCTGTTGACCCTTTGGCTTTTCTAGCGATACGAAAGTATTTAAGTAATTGTCGCTCTGTAATACCATAATGGAAACGTAATTTTTGTTTTTCTTCTAGACGAATACGATATTGAGATCTTTTCCCGGAACGTGATGGGTTTTTAAGATCTCTAGGCTTTTTATTAGTTAGTCCTGGTAAAAACCCCAGACGTCGTATTTTTTTGAAACGAGGCCCTCGGTAACGTGACATAAAGACTCCTTATTTATTGTTATTGATATTTCATTTTTTTTAATAAATTAAAACTGAACTAAATGATAAATGAAGCGAAATCCCCTGAAGCATTCTATTAATTGTACTAGAACGAATAATGGCACTCGAAGGAAGAGTGAGATGGAAGATGTACGTATCCGAAGTTCCTCCTGCTTTTTGTATTAATATTCATTATTATTTTTTTTATGAAATCTTTTATAATTATTTGAATTGTATTTAGATTGTATTTAGTATATTCATTATTTAGTATATTAATGAATTCGGAATTGAATTAGTGTATATGTATAAATTCTTGTATCTATTTAAGTTTAGTTAATATTTCATTTTTCAATTTTTTTAATATTAAAAAAAGACTTAAAATTTTGTATTTACAATTTATACTAATTTATAAATTTATAAAAATTTTATAATAACAAAAAGGTAATATAATATTAAGATTAAGTCATTATACATTATATATTATAAAAAAATCGAACATAAAAAAAAAGAATAGATATATAGTATACAAAATATACCAACATATAAAAAAACATAGAAAATAAAAAATAGAGAAAAGCCGGCTATCGGAGTCGAACCGATGACCATCGCATTACAAATGCGATGCTCTAACCTCTGAGCTAAGCGGGCTCACATAAAATAAACTTTACATGCATAATAATTCCATCAATAATATCTTAGCTATTAACTATTCATAAATCATAAAAAATATAGAATCGAAATCGATTTCAAATCTATATTGCAGTAAATGAAATGTAAATGAAATAGAGTATTGTATTAGAGTATATAAATAAGATAAATAACGATGCAATTCAGATCAGAATAAGACACTCCTATGCTTTAATTTGGAAAAGAAGACAAAAAAAGAATCGATCCTTTGAGTATTCCAACTTTCGTGGGAAAATGAAAAGAAAGGTTCATATATATAGTGATAGGTATCCGTCTATATTGAATTGAAGATAAAAAAACGATAGAATGATTTCTGATTGGCCCATAGCAAATATGAGCTCCCACCAGAAATGAAAGAAAATAGACCAAATAAAATAGGATGAAATGCCTTTCGGTATATTCATTTTTTTATAATAATGAATTCAACGGTTACAAACGAAAGAATAAAAAGGGAAAGTAGATCATACTGAGATCTTAAGCAGAAAAAGGGGATATGGCGAAATCGGTAGACGCTACGGACTTAATTGGTTTGAGCCTTAGTATGGAAACCTACTAAGTGAGAACTTTCAAATTCAGAGAAACCCTGGAATTAAAAAATGGGCAATCCTGAGCCAACTCCTTCTTTCCAAAAGGAAGACAAAAGGATAGGTGCAGAGACTCAATGGAAGTTGTTCTAACAAATGGAGTTGACGGTCTTGCGTTGTTATAAGAATTCTTCCATCGAAACTTCAAAAAGGATGAAGAATAAACCTAGACGCATACGTACTTAAATTAAATATAAATAATACTCTATTTATATAAAATTAAACTAAAATTTTTAGAATATTCAAATTAAATGAAAAATATGGATGACGACCCGAATCTTTATTTTATGACTATGAAA